GATTGAACAACCGGGATCAATTTCCTTACGATACTTAGTTGACATTCATCAAAAGGATCTAATGAATTATGAGTTCAATAGATCCTGTTTAGCAGAAAGACGGATATTTCTTGCTCATTATCAGACAATCACTTATTCACAAACCTCGTGTGGGGCTGATAGTTTTCATTCCCCTTCCCCATCTCCTCATGGAAAACCCTTTTCGCTCCGCTTAGCCCTATCCCCTTCTAGAGGTCTTTTAGTGATAGGTTCTATAGGAACTGGACGATCCTGTTTGGTCAAATACCTAGCGACAAACTCCTATGTTCCTTTCATTACGGTATTTCCGAACAAGTTCCTGGATGACAAGCCTAAAGGTTATCTTCTTGATGATATCGATATTGATGATAGTGACGATATTGATGATAGTGACGATATTGATGATAGTGATGATGACCTTGATATTGATACGGAGCTGCTAACTATGACGAATGTGCTAACTATGTATATGACGCCGAAAATAGACCGATTTGATATAACCCTTCAATTCGAATTAGCAAAAGCAATGTCTCCTTGCATAATATGGATTCCAAACATTCATGATCTGCATGTGAATGAGTCGAATTACTTATCCCTCGGTCTATTAGAGAACTATCTCTCCAGGGATTGTGAAAGATGTTCCACTGGAAAGATTCTTGTTATTGCTTCGACTCATATTCCCCAAAAAGTGGATCCCGCTCTAATAGCTCCGAATAAATTCAATACATGCATTAAGATACGAAGGCTTCTTCTTCCACAACAACGAAAGCACTTTTTCATTCTTTCATATACTAGGGGATTTCACTTGGAAAAGAAGATGTTCCATACTAACGGATTCGGGTCCATAACCATGGGTTCCAATGCGCGAGATCTTGTAGCACTTATCAATGAGGCCCTATCAATTAGTATTACACAGAAGAAATCCATTATAGAAACTAATACAATTAGATCAGCTCTTCATAGAAAAACTTGGGATTTTCGATCCCAGATAAGATCGGTTCAGGATCATGGGATCCTTTTCTATCAGATAGGAAAGGCTGTTACACAAAATGTACTTCTAAGTAATTGCCCCATAGATCCTATATCTATCTATATGAAGAAGAAATCATGTAAGGTAGGGGATTCTTATTTGTACAAATGGTACTTCGAACTTGGAACGAGCATGAAGAAATTCACGATACTTCTTTATCTTTTGAGTTGTTCTGCCGGATCGGTCGCTCAAGATCTTTGGTCTTCATCCAGACACGATGAAAAAAATTGGATCACTTCTTATGGATTCGTTGAGAATGATTCTGATCTAGTTCATGGCCTATTACTATTATTACTATTAGAAGTAGAAGGCGCTCTGGCTCTGGCGGGATCCTCACGGACAGAAAAATATTGCAGTCAGTTTGATAATAATCGAGTGACATTACTTCTTCGGTCCGAACCAAGGAATCAGTTAGATATGATGCAAAATGGATCTTGTTCTATCGTTGATCAGGGATTTCTATATGAAAAATACGAATCGGAGTTTGAAGAAGGGGAAGGGGCCCTCGATCCGCAACAGATAGAGGAGGATTTATTCAATCACATAGTTTGGGCTCCTAGAATATGGCGCCTTTGTGGCAATCTATTTGATTGTATCAAAAGGCCCACTGAATTGGGATTTCCCTATTGGACTGGGTCATTTCGGGGCAAATGGATCATTTATCATAAAGAGGATGAGCTTCAAGAGAATGATTCGGAGTTCTTGCAGAGTGGAACTATGCAGTACCAGACACGAGATAGATCTTCCAAAGAACAAGGCTTTTTTCGACCAAGCCAATTCATTTGGGACCCTGCGGATCCATTCTTTTCCCTATTCAAAGATCAGCCCTCTGTCTCTGTGTTTTCACGTCGAGAATTCTTTGCAGATGAAGAGATGTCAAAGGGGCTTATTGCTTCCCAAACAAATCCTCCTACATCTATATATAAACGCTGGTTCATCAAGAATACGCAAGAAAAGCACTTCGAATTGTTGATTCATCGCCAGAGATGGTTTAGAACCAATAGTTCATTATCTAATGGATCTTTCCGTTCTAATACTCTATCCGAGAGTTATCAGTATTTATCAAATCTGTTCCTATCTAACGGAACGCTATTGGATCAAATGACAAAGACATTGTTGAGAAAGAGATGGATTTTCCCGGATGAAATGAAACATTTGATTCATGTAACAGGAGAAAGATTCCCCATCCCTTAGCCGTAAAGATATGTGCCCATGAAAAGGGGATTAAGTGGAACAGAATTGGCCGGATGGTAGAGTCGTGGAAACACTTGTTTCTTCCATCTTTTTGGCCTTAGCTCCATGGAAGAATTGAAATCTTAGATCACTATGTGTGGATGATATGAACTGCCTAAACAAGAATTCTTGAACTGCGAAAGAGCCTATTACTCGCTACATCAAACAATTTCTACTAATGAAACCATGTAAATACATCGGAAAATACGCATGTCCGCT